CATACTGGTCTGGCTTTTTTGATTCCTGATCTGTGAAATGGAATACCCATCTGTTTTCCGAGAGCCCATAACAAAACCAAAATTCGATTCGTTTATTGTACGATACAAAACGAACTTAACCTTACCCGAGTTACCCCGATAGAATATGAAAACTACCCCCCCCCCCCTTTTCGAGCTCCGATTTTATGTAAGTTCGGTCCGTAATTGGAAATAATCTAGCTCATTCAAATTGCACACTTTCTCTCTTTGTCTGTCCAGAAAAGAAGATCCTAAAACCCTTAGTTTCGAACTTAACTCCTTCTTTGTTTTCATTTAAGGTCTACTATTTGTGACTAATGGAAGATGGGTCAGAGGATACCTTATCAGATGATTGTATAAGGAAGATCATAGAAAAGAGTGGAAAAAAATCAACGGGATTCTTGATTGAATCAGGAATCAAAAATTGGATTTGTTACGGATAAAGGATTTATGTTATATTATACTATGAAATTCTCGACGATAAATCCATTTGAGAGATCATATATTGGTATTCATGATATGGATCCAATTCAATTTGAATATCAAATATCATGGGGATGCAATTCATCTCATTGAATTTACAGGAGACGATTTCTCATCTCTATGGGATTAGATCCCGAGTTATTCTGAAGTAAAAAAAAAACGATGAGATTATGGAAGTAAATATTCTCGCATTTATTGCTACTGCACTGTTCATTTTAGTTCCTACTGCCTTTTTACTTATCATATATGTAAAAACAGTCAGTCAAAATGATTAATTTGAATGAAGCTTGACTTTTTAGTTCTTATCCATGATTGAAGAAATGAAAGGGATTCAAATTCCACGTATTAAATGAAATAAGCGGGCTAGAATCAGCTGTAGAGAAGATCCGATAGTAGAGTATGGTAGAAAGAGCTCTATGAACCTTTCTACCACACTATCGATTAGTCTAGAAAGTTGTACTTTCTAAAGATCTAGAATAAGAATATGGGAATTTGTTTTTTTGATTGAAAGGTTATTTTATTATTCATAGATTCCATTACTCGATTCCAGTAGAATTTGGAAATGGAGGTGTTTTTCTTTAGAAACGTTTTGCAGAACCATATATGAAATAATTGAGAAAGGTTCATTACTCAACTCAATGAGTCGTACCTCTAGAGTCCACTTCTTCCCCAGACTACAAGTGAAAGAGAAAATGTAAAGACTACCATTAAAGCAGCCCAAGCAAGACTTACTATATCCATGTGAATGATGTCCCCCATCTCTATGACTATCAAGGAATTCTTCCATTATTGATCACTACTATAATAATAGTGGAATCCATAGCGCAGAGTCAAAAAGGGACTCTGCGCCAAACGCTATTAAGAAATCCATTCAAAAACTCCACCCACAAGAAGATTTCTGGTAGAATCAGTAAGCGTTAAACACAAGTAAGAGACGAAGTTACTCCCTTAGTATTCTCAAGTATTCTCAAGTGAATGTTAGTAACGGAATATGTAGGAATAGTAAGATCTACTATTTATTTTATTGCCCACGGAAACATGGACAATCAAGATGGAGCACTACCTATTACATATCTCTACCTACTCCTTTGATCTAATACTTCAAGTCTCCCGACTGTCTCTGTGAGACAGTCGGGTCTATTCTATTACATTCTTGATTGGGGGTTACCGAAAAGAAAGAAGTTTTTTTCTGAGTCTATCAAAGGCAATTCTCTATCCAATCCAAGATTGGATGTTTGAGCATTCAGAAACTCTTGTAAGTCTGTATCCAAGGTATCTTACACCCTTTACCATAACTAATAATAAGATTCCCCACCCGACTATCCAATCTAACCCAAAACTCAGTCAATAGACGTAGTGGAAGGGAATCCGGAAGTCTTGATAGCTAGACCTTCCTATACTAGAATCCTTCCTTGGAGCCTAGACGCAAGAGTTGAGATAGAATAGAGTTTCTAGATTTTAAGAAGAAAGCAAGCACCAGCCGTCTTAGTCTTTTTATCTTATTCCGCTTCCGCTGGGGCAAAAATGCGTCAAGTTTTATCAGTAGAAAGAATAATAAGGGATTTCGGTTTTTTTTTTTTTGTTGTTGATCAGGCGACACCCAGATTTGAACTGGGGAAAAAGGATTTGCAGTCCCCCGCCTTACCCCTCGGCCATGTCGCCAAAATGATAGAAACTAGCTAGGAAGCTTTTTCCCTCTTTGGGGGCTATTCCTTAATCTCCTTTTTTATGTTTATGGGATTTGCATCTTGAATCCCGCTTTCCTTATCCCTTTACTAAAATGACAAAAGGAATCCTTCTGCCTTTCTTGGGCTCCAGTTGGCTCCCTTCGATTGATTGTATCTCAAATCTCAAAACATCAAGAACTAACCCCCCCTTTTTTAGGGAAAGAGAAAATGTGAATTTTACATTACAGAAAAAAGGTAGGGTAAGCTTGGAACCATTAACTATTGAGTTGAATTCATGAAAGATTTTTGGATCTCAAATTGCGTTTAATCTAATTAAGTTGATACACAATTAATCAATATCCATTCTTTATCAAGAATCAATCTCTTTCAATTCACTTTCCATTATAACAAGAATTCTGTATCTATGTAAACCCCAGAACAAAAATTGTGACACAAATATCCCTAATCAGGTATCTTAGCTTAGATATATATGCCTATTAAGGCAATAGGGAATTCGGGGAATTCTTCTTATTCATGGAATAGAAATTATGATATAGCACGATCACGGTCTGGCCTGTGTTGCCCGAAGTATAACTGGGATAGTAGTGGATAGTTAGATAGCTGCGTGTGCTTCCTAGGTACAACCCCCCTTACCTACTTCAACCAGAATCCATGAATTCTACTAACAAATAACAAATGGGTAAAAATGTCTTTCTTCTCTGCGAATCCTTTTTTGAACAATGGAATCGGCGAAAAAGTGGAGAAAAAGTGAAGTGCTAAAAAACTCTATTCTATACTGTTCCTGATTATTCTGTCTTTCTCTCATTCCTAGAAAACCGATCCAATCCTGAATCAGGTCTTTTTCTGGTACTAAAAAGGGTCATAATTCGGGTCGTAATATCCTAAATTGGATGACTTTTGATATTCTATAACAAGACTCCACCTTCACCAGGCTCATCGACAGAATTATGTTTCTAGGAATGTTTTCTAAATTTGTATCTGTTGAAAATTCGAATTTGAGTATAAAATTCTCTTTCGACCTCTCCCCACACGTAGTTTCTTCATTACTATTTTCTACATTCCATATATGATATGGAGTTGGCTCAAATTTCATGCGATTTAGTAAACAGAATATACATTCCATCATTGCTAGCTCGACCCAGAGGGTTCGAGGAAGAATGAGCCACTAATGAATGGGATTTTTTGGAAAAAGAGGAAACTTAAGATGCTACAAGATGGAAATGAGGGAATGTCTACAATACCTGGGTTTAGTCAGATACAATTTGAGGGATTTTGTAGGTTCATTGATCAGGGCTTGCTGGAAGAACTTTATAAGTTTCCAAAAATAGAAGATCCCGATCAAGAAATTGAATTTCAATTCTTTGTGGAAACATATCAATTGGTAGAACCTTTGATAAAAGAAAGAGATGCTGTGTATGAATCACTCACCTATTCTTCTGAATTATATGTACCTGCGGGATTAATTTGGAAAACCGGTAGGAATATGCAAGAGCAAACCATATTGATTGGAAACATTCCTCTAATGAATTCCCTGGGCACCTCTATAGTCAATGGAATATACAGAATTGTGATCAATCAAATATTGCAAAGCCCCGGTATTTATTACCGTTCAGAGTTGGACCCTAAGGGAATTTCTATCTATACCGGCACCATAATATCGGATTGGGGAGGAAGATCAGAATTAGAGATTGATAGAAAAGCAAGGATATGGGCTCGTGTGAGTAGGAAACAAAAAATATCCATTCTAGTTCCATCATCAGCTATGGGTTCGAATCTAAGAGAAATTCTAGATAATGTTTGCTATCCTGAAATTTTCTTGTCTTTCCCGAATGATAAGGAGAAAAAAACGATCGGGTCAAAAGAAAATGCCATTTTGGAATTTTATCAACAATTTGCTTGTGTAGGTGGTGATCCGTTATTTTCTGAGTCCGAGTCTTTATGTAAGGAATTACAAAAGAAATTTTTTCAACAAAGATGTGAGTTAGGAAAGATTGGTCGACGAAATATGAATCAGAGACTGAATCTTGATATACCTCAGAACAATACATTTTTGTTACCCCGAGATGTATTGGCAGCTGCAGATCATTTGATCGGAATGAAATTTGGAATGGGTATACTTGACGATATGAATCACTTGAAAAATAAACGTATTCGTTCTGTAGCGGATCTCTTACAAGATCAATTCGGCTTGGCTCTGGTTCGTTTAGAACATGCGGTTCGAGGAACTCTCTGTGGAGCAATTAGGCATAAATTTATACCGACTCCTCATAATTTGGTAACTTCAACTCCATTAACAACCACTTATGAATCGTTTTTTGGCCTCCATCCCTTATCTCATGTTTTGGATCGAACTAATCCATTGACACAAATCGTTCATGGGCGAAAATTGAGTTATTTGGGGCCTGGAGGATTGACAGCGCGAACGGCCAGTTTTCGGATACGAGATATCCACGCTAGTCACTATGGACGTATTTGCCCAATTGACACGTCTGAAGGAATCAATGTTGGACTTATTGGATCCTTAGCGATTCATGCTAGGATTGGCCGCGGGGGGTCTCTAGAAAGCCCATTTTTTGAAATTTCTGAAAGATCCAACGAGGCACGGGTGGTTTATTTATCATCAACTAGAGATGAATACTCTATGGTATCCACAGGAACTTCTTTGGCGTTGAATCCGGGCATTCAGGAAGAACAGGTTGTTCCAGCTCGATACCGTCAAGAATACCTGACTATCGCATGGGAACAGATTCATCTTCGAAGCATTTTTCCCTTCCAATATTTTTCGATTGGAGCTTCCCTCATTCCTTTTAT